TTTTTGGGGATAGAGGGACTTGAACCCTCACGATTTTTGAAATCGACGGATTTTCCTCTTACTATAAATTTCATTGTTGCCAGTATTGACATGTAGAACGGGACTCTATCTTTATTCTCGTCCGATTAATCAGTTCTTCAAAAGATCTATCAGATTATGGAGTGAATGGTTTGATCAATGAATATTCGATTCTTTCTTCAATATGGAATCAATTGACAACAATTCTTCTCTAGTATGTATACAGGTTTATCCTTCATCTTTTCTGAAGTTTCGATAGAAGGATTCCTCTACTAACGTAAGACAATCAACTCCATTCGTTAGAACAGCTTCCATCGAGTCTCTGCACCTATCCTTTTTGATTTTCGCTTTCTGAACCTTTGTTTGTTTTCGGAAAACGTGATTTGGCTCAGGATTGCCCATTTTTATTAATTCCAGGGTTTCTCTGAATTTGAAAGTTATCACTTAGTAAGTTTCCATACCAAGGCTCAATCCAATTAAGTCCGTAGCGTCTACCGATTTCGCCATATCCCCCTTTTTGAGATGAAAATCTCATTGTGATCTCGTTCCCCTTTTTCTTTCATTTATACCGGAACCGTTGAATTCATTAGATAGATGCCGATTACTGTCTCGAAAAAGTGTTTTCTCCTCTTTGTCTTTGATTTCTTGTCTATCTTCTTTCATCTTCTATATCTATAGGAGGCTTATATTCGGTCCAATCAAAAACGATTTTATCATTTCTGTATCGGCAATTCAATATAGGTGGATACATACGCTATACATCTGCCTCTCTTCCACTCATTTACCCATGAAATTTCGAATACTTGAACGGTCGATTCTTTTCATATTAAAAAAAAGAATATTTAATTGTGATAAAAAAGAAAAATGGAAATTCTATATCGCTAGATTAATCGTTATCTTCTATAATATTTAACAGTTATTTGAAATTCTATATTCTATTCTTTAATATATTAATATTCATTATGAATAGCGAATATGAATAGCTAAGAATTAAAATAGTATAATAGTGAATAGCAAAGATTCTAAGAGTTTATTGAATTCTTATACATGTCGAATTTATGTTATGTGAGCCTGCTTAGCTCAGAGGTTAGAGCATCGCATTTGTAATGCGATGGTCATCGGTTCGATTCCGATAGTCGGCTTTTCTCTATTTATTTTATTCTATGTTTTACATGATTGATAATGCATCTTTGAAATCAAAGAATATTGAAAAAAAAATGTTTTCCTCTTTTGGCGAAAGCCCTTGATTTATTATGTGATAGGAATTTCCAACTATCTAACGAAAAGAATCCTTTTCTTTTTCTATATATAGAATATAAAGATCTGGATATTTATCCAACTCATCTCATTATTCTTTAATAGAATAACTAAGTAAATTTCGCTTTATTTAGAATTTAGTTCATTTTTAGTTTAGGTTTATTCTGTAGAATGAAATTTCATCAATAAGAATTAATAATTAAATATAAATAAGAAGAAGGAGTCTTTATGTCGCGTTACCGAGGTCCTCGTTTCAAAAAAATACGCCGCCTGGGGGCTTTACCAGGGCTAACTAATAAAAGGCCCAGAGCTGGAAGTGATCTTAGAAACCAATCGCGTTCCGGGAAAAAATCCCAATATCGAATTCGCCTAGAAGAAAAGCAAAAATTGCGTTTTCATTATGGTCTTACAGAACGACAATTACTTAAATACGTTCGTATCGCCGGAAAGGCAAAAGGGTCAACAGGTCAGGTTTTACTACAATTACTTGAAATGCGCCTTGATAACATTCTTTTTCGCTTGGGTATGGCTCCGACTATTCCGGGAGCTCGCCAATTAGTTAACCATAGACATATTTTAGTCAATGGTCGTATAGTAGATATACCAAGTTATCGCTGCAAACCCCGAGATACTATTGCGGCGAGGGATGAACAAAAATCTAAAGTTCTAATTCAAAATTCTCTCGATTCATCCCCCCATGAGGAATTGCCAAACCATTTGACTCTTCAACCATTCCAATATAAAGGATTAGTCAATCAAATAATAGATAGTAAATGGGTCGGTTTGAAAATAAATGAATTGCTAGTTGTAGAATATTATTCTCGTCAGACTTAAACCTAACAAAAATAAAATCAACACTAATAAGAATAAGGAAGAATAAGGGTTCGACCCATTTTGCTCCCTTTCGGCGAAGTAAATTAACCTAAGGTTAAGATAAATAAGGGTTTGATCCGGATTTTTCTTCCATTTAGGTATCATAGACCGAGAGGGAGATTTTCATTCCTTGTCTACTCTACTCTTTTCTTTACACAGTATTTTCTGTACCACAGCCATTAGGAATAGAGAATCCATATCAAAGAAAGGTCTAACTGTTGGAATAGTCGTATCCATTGCTATTTGATCTATTGTGGTTAGTAAGATCGATGAATTAGGTGAAGGTACGGAAAGGAAAGAGAGGGATTCGAACCCTCGGTAAGCAAAAGCCTACATAGCAGTTCCAATGCTA